CGCTGCTACCATAGTAGCAGCATGTATAAGAGCCGAAATAGGAGTAGGCCCTTCCATGGCATCAGGTAACCATACATGAAGGGGGAATTGTGCAGATTTAGCAACTGCACCGGCAAATAATAGAACGGCGCATAAAATAACAAATAAAAAATTGACTTCATTAGTCTCAATCAAGTTATTGAATATTTCAAATAAATCCCGAAATTCAAAACTACCTGTTATCCAATAAAAACCTAAAATTCCTAATAATAAACCAAAATCCCCTACACGATTAGTTACAAAGGCTTTTTGACAAGCATTTGCCGCAACAGGTCGTGTGAACCAAAACCCTATTAATAGATACGAACATATTCCAACCAATTCCCAAAAAATATAAATTTGTATCAAATTAGAACTAGTAACTAATCCTAACATGGAAGTACTGAACAAACCCATATAAGCAAAAAATCTCAAATATCCTTGATCGTGAGACATATAATTATCACTATAAATCAGAACCATAATTCCAACAGTAGTGATTAATATTGACATAATAGAAGAAAGTGGATCGATCAAGTAGCCAAAGTCTAAAGAAAAATCATTATTGATGATCCAAGACCATACATATTGATAGATAGAACTGCTATTTATTTGATGAATAGATATATTGATCGAAAAAATCATGACTATACTTAACAATAAAACACTATAAAAAGCCCACATACGACGAAGATTTTTTGTTGCCGTCGGAAAAAGAAGAAGTCCCACTCCGATTAATATAGGAACTGGAAGTGGAACGAAAGGTATGATCCATGCATATTGATATGTCTGTTCCATAAAAAAAGTTTTGTATTCTTAATTAATTGTTTCCGATTCAATGGATCTTACCTCTTTTGAAAGGAATCAATAAAAAAATCAAGATATGCACTAACTTAAATAGAATTTTTAGAATTTTCTAGTCTTACTCATTCTTATTCTGAGTCTCTGCTAAATACTTCAAATATTCAAATCAAGAAGTTACAATTGGTCAAATAATATGACTAAGTTATTCATAAAAAGTGAATACTTAGTAATTAACTAAAATAAGTATTTATGAAGATCTTGAAAAATGTCAATTATTATTCCAATAATATTTATAGAGTAAGGATAAAGAATTACACTAAAAATAATACTTGATTTTGATCTAAATGAATCATAGGATCAACTAAGGACAATAACTTTTCCTAATGAAACAAAAACTCGCTATTTTACTTAATTTATTCAAAATTATTAACAAGTTCATTAAAGAATTGATTGGTTGTTTTCCATTCTAATAAAAAAAATTTCTAGGAAAGGCTATAATATCTGCCACTTTATATAAAATTAATAAAATGAACTCGATTTTCTATGTATCTAAATTTTATTAAGTTCAATCAATTCGATTTCTACGGTGCATCGTATTCTATAGATATCGATTTGAATGAGAAAGAACAAGAACGCGAAATCAAATAAAAATACCAATCAACACACATTAGTCCTTTTTACGAATATTGTATGGAATATAAAAAAAAGAATTTTTGGAAAAAAAAAAATGACATAATAACATATCATATTCTTTTTTTTTTTTATTATCTAGTAAGATTTTTTGTGATTTTCACATATCTTTCACCTATCTATATATAATTTATATTTTATTTCTTTTTTATGAAGAGAATATTAACTAGAGAATAAATAAAAAATGAATAGTAAAGAACGACTCGTGTTGAACAATAGATGTCTTTCACATCCAACTATACTAATGAGTAACCTCTTCATTTTTAAATGGCAGTTCCAAAAAAACGTACTTCTATATCAAAAAAGCATATTCGTAAAAATATTTGGAAAAGGAAAGGATATTGGGCAGCGTTAAAAGCTTTTTCGTTAGGAAAATCTCTTTCTACCGGGAATTCAAAAAGTTTTTTTGTGCAACAAACACAAACAAATAAGTAATAAAACCTTGGAATAATTTGAATCGACTTGACTCGGCCCATTTTTTTTAGAATATAAAATGAATGATTTCCATTCCCTATTGAGCTAATCAATATGAAATGAAACTCGCCTCGCTCTTATTCTATTTATATGTAGAATAAGAATTCTTCTGCTTACTGAATTCTAAAAATAATACTTTTTTTTTGACAAAAGAATAAACACAAGATACAAAGTTTTACCTTTCTTTTTAGTTTAGTATATTTTCTCATTTACGGGGTGGGGAGTCTTCTTTTCCCCATCGACTTCTTTGTTAAATTACAGTCAAATTACAATAATAAAAGTTTTTCTTTTTTCTTTGTCTTCTAGATCTATAGAAGAGCGGATATAAGATCTTTTAGTTAAAGTTAATGAATTGATTAAACTAATTGATTCAATTTTTAAATCCTTTTGTTTAACTTTCTTACTTCTTATTGCCCTGAATTACTATAATGAAATAAAAAAAATCTCTCATAGATCTCCCGCCGTCAACCCAAGCGATAAAAGCCCCTAGGTAGGGGAGGGATATTATGTACGA